TTGTAGAATTTGTTTCGAATCTATTTTATTCTTTTTTTATTTATTTATTAAATATTTAAATTAAATATTTAACCTTTTTTATTTATTTATTAAATATTTTAATTAATTATTAAATTTGGATTTTTGAAACGTAAATTCAAACTTTCAAACTCAAACTAAAGTAACTAAAGTAAATGAAGCGAAGTTTGCTGAAGTAGCCTACTTGTGTACTAAAAAGAAGTATGAGACGAATTGAATAAATATCCAAACGCTTCCTATTTTCTATTATAGAAAAGGGATTCCTTTCCTGACATAGTTGTAAGTTCTTATAATGTTTAATGTTAATTTACGAAATTAAAAAATATTTAATATTCTTTGATTTCAAAAAGACATTCTCAATTATGGAAAAATTTGAATAAATAGGAAAAAGCCGGCTATCGGAATCGAACCGATGACCATCGCATTACAAATGCGATGCTCTAACCTCTGAGCTAAGCGGGCTCACATAACATCAATTTTATGTGCATAGTAATTCAATAAAATATTGGAATCTGAATCTTAGGTATTCACTATTATGTCTTATCTATTCAGACTCGATATGAATAGAAAACAATAGAATATACAATTTCAAATAAATATTGAATATTAATATTATAGAACATAACAATTAATATAGCGATATAGAATTTTGATTTTTTATCACAAATCACTAATAGAATTTACAATTCGAATATTATTAAATTCGATATTTTTTTAGTAAATTCTATATCTTGGTAGACTCGATAATCAATATTTTGATTCTAGTTAGTTAGATAGTTAAATTATTTAATAGATAGTTAAATTATTTAAATTTGTCATTTTTGAATTTGAATTCAAATAACATTTGAAATTCTTTTATTACACTTCTATATTTTCTATATTATTTGATTCCATATCATGAGGAATGATTAGTTCGAACTGATGAGACATTCCTCCACGTTCATTCGATTCATAAAATTCATAAACATAAAGTAGTAAAGGCGGAAATTAAGACAAAAAAAAAAGACCGTTCAAGTATTCAAAATTGCATGAGAAGGGCGACAGGTATATCCTATATATATAGGATATCTATTAATCTATATTGAATTACGAATCCAGAAAGGATAAAATCCAATTTGATTGGACCAAATAGGGTCTCCTATAGAAGATAGGAGAATACAGGTAAGAAAAAAAAGAGGAAAAATGCTTTTTCGAAATAAGAATAGGTATCTAATGAATTCAAAGGTTCCAGTATAAATGAAAGAAAAAGGGAACGACATCAGAATGCAATAAAATCCTAATCTTAACACAAAAGGAAGGGGATATGGCGAAATGGGTAGACGCTACGGACTTAATTGGATTGAGCCTTGGTAAGGAAACCTACTAAGTGATGACTTTCAAATTCAGAGAAACCCCGGAATTAAGAAAAAGGGCAATCCTGAGCCAAATCCTATTTTCCACAAACAAAGGTTCAGAAAACGAAAACAAGGATAGGTGCAGAGACTCAACGGAAGCTGTTCTAACAAATGGAGTTGGGCGCGTTGGTAGTTGGTAGAGAACTCTTTCCATCGAAAATTCAGAAAGGAGGAAAGATATACATACGTATTGACTACTATATCAAATGATTAATGCCGACCCAAATGAGTCTATATTTTTTCTATAAAAAACGGAAGAATTGGTGTGATTCGATTCTTTCTTCAATGTGGAATCGAATATTCATTGATCACTCCATAGTCTGTAGATCCTTTTTTCAAGAACCAGATTAATCGGACGAGAATAAAGATAGAGTCCCGTTCTACATGCCAATGGTGGCAACAATGCAATTTTTAGTAAGAGGAAAATCCGTCGACTTAAAAAATCGTGAGGGTTCAAGTCCCTCTATCCCCAAAAAGCCTATTTGCCCCCCCAACTATTTATCCATTCTATCCCCCTTTCCTTGCGTGAGTGTCCTTATACACTCGCCCTATTCTTTTTGAAATAGATCCGGGCGGAAATGTCTTATTATATCTTATATCTAAGATATACATCTTTGAGCAAGAAATCCCCATTTGAATGATTTACAATCGATATCATTACTCATACTGAAACTTAAAATTTTAAGATCCAAGAAATTCCAGTACCTAGCTAAAACTTTTTAATCTTCTTTCGCCCTTTTGCTTTTAATTGACATAGACCCCCGCCCTCTACTAAAATTAGGATGCTACATTCGGACTTAGCCGGGATAGCTCAGCTGGTAGAGCAGAGGACTGAAAATCCTCGTGTCGCCAGTTCAAATCTGGTTCCCGGTACATGATTAATTTGGATGAGTCTCAATTGAATAAATTAATTGATATGAATCGACATCCCTATTCAGTTTTAATTTGGATCATAACACATACTTTTTTCCATCTCGCCGAGATATATCCCATCTATTTTTTTTTTATAGATGGGTAGAATTCTTTTAGATACTTTATCTAAAAGAATTCGATTCTATTTCATCTTTTTTATCTTTATGTCCATGCCA